CGACCTCTTCAACTCCACTACTACTACCTGTACTCAATCAAGTACAAGTAACAAAAATAAACAATTAATACAAGAAAAAAGGGGGTATTTTTATTTTTGGAAGCGAAGCGACCTAGTCGAGCTATTGTCAAGTTAAGCAGTTCCTCTTGTCGAGCTAGACTCTACTCGCGCTATAGTCGAGGAAAGCTCGCGCGTTATTCGTGTTAAGCTGTCGAGTTAACTAGACTCGAGGAACTAATCCTTTAGGTTTAGGCAACTCCTCCTCTCTGAGAAGAGGACACTTACTTAGTTCAGTGCAACAACAAAAGAAAGGACCCTTACCCCTCTATATCCCTTTTGGGGGGAAGATCAAACTCTTTTACTCAATCTACTACTACTGTTCTCACTCATTGACATAAGTAAAAGCTACCAGTTCCTTACTCAAAGAACTGGTACCGGTACTCTTGAGTTCACAACCCTAAAAACCTTAGATTGGAGTAGAAACTCGATCCTACTAATTACGCAGAACCATGAACCATCGATCGAGTGAGTTCGAGGTGGTTCATGCTTTCTATATAAGTCGCTGTACGCTAAGGCAAAGGTTGTAACCATGCGTCATGCGTGCCGTAAGCGGGCTCTGGTGGGGGAACCCGTAGGAAGGGGGGACGACCCGCCGAATTCACATCAGAAATCGCCAGAACACAAACGAAATCTTGAATTGCGTATAGAAACAAAACGAACCACTTCTATTCTCGGAGCTGAGGTATATGAAGAATGGCTTTTTGGTCCCTTTCGTCCAGTGGTTAGGACATCGTCTTTTCATGTCGAAGACACGGGTTCGATTCCCGTAAGGGATGGCTACTCTTTCCCGGCCGCTTTCAGTTAGTGTTCATTGCTGAGTGATCGCTCGCAATCTGGCTGGAAAGGTGGTCCGGAAGCTTTCTCTCTCCCTGCAAGCAAGACGAGATCACCACTTCTCTCAGTAATGGACTTCCTTTCATTCTTCCTTAGCCTATGATGTCCTATCATAGATTATCGAACCTCCGACAGAATCCCCATGCATGCGTTCTTTCTCTCCTCCCCTCAGCCATACATCTCTTTATTTTATCTTTTGGCCGGCATTGAACCCCACCTTAGGTGCTGAGTGGTGTCCTCCCCTCCCTAATACCTAAAAAAAAAGTTCCGTCTATGGAGCCTAAAGCTTAAACCATGGCAGTAAGCAGTAAGTTGGCCTAGTCTCTTGCCCAGCCTTCGCCTTCTTCAGTGGCCAAGTTGAAGCGTTCAACGGTTCTTCGGCCTACCACCTTTCTTTTTCAAGGTTGAGCTTGTTCAATTGAAGCTAATGCTATGCTGCCCTTCCCTTGTTCAAGAGAAGGCGAGGACTTTTAGCTACCGGCCCAAACAAAAGAGATTAGCCTCTTGATCGATCGATTGATTGGATTGCTGTACGAAGGGGTTTAAGAAGGAGGCATTGGAGAGAAGTAGGCATGGTGGCCAACCAAGGCAGTGAAATCGAGACAATCAATCGGAAGAGGGTTTAGTTAGGAGTCCGGGTTCCATCCTATAAGTTGAAGGAAGGGAGCAAAGGAAGTTCTCTTTGCCCTTAGTCTTGGGTTCAGTGAATAGGGAAATTTGGTTAGTCTTATTCCCTAGCTGAGTGAATAGGCCGATATTTCGTATAGTGATAACGCTTTCTCTTTCTTATAGGGGTCTATTTTATCTGACTTGACTCAGCTTGACCTACTTGACTCAGCGGTTAGAGTATCGCTTTCATACGGCGAGAGTCATTGGTTCAAATCCAATAGTAGGTAAGGCCGAAAGCCCTGCTTTTGCCAGCATGACAGCAAGCACGGACTGGCGGAGTCAACTGAATGACCAAAGCTTCGGTTGCTTCCACTTGTGGCCTTCTTCGACCGCCTTGACACCTTAATCTCAGGGAACCCCCTCTCCTCTCTTCTTCTCTTCATGTATGTGGGCTGCCTGCCCCGTCCCGAATAGACGAACAGGAACAAGCTGAAGAAAGGCGCGAGAGAGAGTTTATACTCAATGCACCTCCCCTCTTCCACAATTAGGTGAAGACCAGGGGGCCGGAAACCCCAACGGGAAACCTTTCACCGCGCCGCACGATTCTTTCGCGAAGCGCTCTCTCAGACGCACTCCTGCCTCCGCAAGCAAAGAGGTTTCAAAGATAACCAGGCGACCAAGTTAAAGTGAACAGCCCCGAGCAAATCTTCTAGAGAGCGTACCCGTTGTAGCCAAACAAAAAAAAAAAAGAAATGAACAGCAGCATCTATAGTTGTGGACAGTAAAAAAAAAGAGGTTCTTCGAAGCTGTGCTAATGGTGGTCAAGGATAAGGTACTAGCTTCAGTGGGAATTAGAATGTGTTCCGTTAGTGTTCTCAGCGACCTTGCTTGGTCAACAATTTGGAGAGTTTGCGAAACGAAGACTTTCGAGAACTAATATTTAACCGGGAATCTAAAAGGGGAAAAAGAAAGTAACAATAAGGCGCATATGGCACGA